CTTAGGTCTAATTCCTATTACTTTAACAGGATTATTTGTAACTGCATATTTACAATACAGGCGCGGTGATCAGTTGGACCTTTGATTGAGTAACATCTCTTTTTTTGATTGACCTCCTCCTTGTAGGAGGTCAATTTTAAGTTGCAATTATACTTTGTTTTATTAAGTTCTTTCATTGTAATTCGACATAACATAAAAGGAATCACGCTCTGTAGGATTTGAACCTACGACATCGGGTTTTGGAGACCCGCGTTCTACCGAGCTGAACTAAGAGCGCTTTCTTAGATCCTATAACAATAGATATATAAAAGTAGATACAATTGTAAAGAAAAGGATTTTTTTATCCCCGAAGTTTATTGTGTGTACATATAGTATGTAAAAATGAAAGATTATGTCCAAAATTGACTGATCTTACTCAAGGAATCTCTTATAAGTATCTATAGGAGAAAGAATAGGTAGGGATGACAGGATTTGAACCTGTGACATTTTGTACCCAAAACAAACGCGCTACCAAGCTGCGCTACATCCCTTTGAAAAATTGTTATACAGTGTGTCATTGTATAAAATCCATATCTTTTTTTCCACATCCTTCTTTTTTGCTCTACCTATTCTATAGATATAGATAGGTAGAGAATGTTCTTGTCATTTTTTTTAGGGGGCGGCAAAATTGAATCTGCTGAGTCATTGTACATATGCATTTTAGTTAGTAATTCCTAATTTTAATTTCATTTCAAGCAAAAATCTTGAACTAAATTTAAAATATCGGATTATCTATGATCTATTTATTAGAATAGCGAACTAGGACTATATATGTATTACAATATACAATTCTTACAATATACAATACAAAGAAAAAAATAGAAAATAAAATAAGAAGGAGGATTTTCAATGCGAGATATAAAAACATATCTCTCAACGGCACCTGTGTTAACCACTTTATGGTTTGGGTCTTTAGCAGGTCTATTGATAGAAATTAATCGTTTATTTCCAGATGCCTTGTCATTCCCCTTTTTTTCATCCTGATGAAATTCTTGTATTGATAAAAAATGAAGAAGATTTGAGATACAATTCTACGTAATATGGCTCTAAATTCTTTTTCTTTTATATCCTAATTATCCTAATCTATCCTAAAAAAAAGAAAGAGTGTATTGAATCTCAGTCAAAATACAGTGAAATTTTTTGTAAAAAAAAAATGGAAATGTGGATCCAGTCTAGGGACGGTTCCACGAAATTCTAACATAGAAAGAAGAAAATACTGAGATTAGTATAGAAATGATTCATAGTTAGAAAAAATTGTATTAATTAATTATTACGATATTCTTAATATTCTTCTATTAATGAATATGACTCTTTTTCTTTATATTTATAGTATTCTAGTAATTCTATTTTAGAATATAGTACTTCGAAGTCATTCGAATTCTAATAATTCAAAAAAGAAAATAGTTAGAAATTCCATAGCGAACGAAGTCGATCCAAAATGAAAAGGAGGTTCATGGCCAAGGGTAAAGATATTAGAATTATAGTGATTTTGGAATGTACCTGTTGTGTTCGAAAGGGTGTCAATAAAGAATTGCTGGGCATTTCTAGATATATTACTCAAAAGAATCGACACAATACACCCAATCGACTAGAAATTAGAAAATTTTGTCGCTATTGTCAAAAGTATACGATTCATGGGGAAATAAAGAAATAGATAGAAAAAAATTCGTGTTTGATTTTTCCAAGTAGTGGGAAGAGTAAGAACTTTACATCTTAACATATATAATACAAACCAAATCCTATTTTGGTCGAATATTAAATGAATAAGAAAAAAAGAGGATTCTATTTTATAGATTATTTTATATCGAAGGAATAAATAAACAAGGAATAAGCAAACCATGGATAAATCCAAACAACCTTTTCGTAAATCCAAGCGATCTTTTCGTAGACGTTTACCCCCAATCGGATCGGGGGATCGAATCGATTATAGAAACATGAGTTTAATTAGTCGATTTCTTAGTGAACAAGGAAAAATCTTATCTAGACGGACGAATAGGTTGACTTTGAAACAACAACGATTAATTACTATTGCTATAAAACAAGCTCGTATTTTATCTTTGTTACCTTTTCGTAATAATGAGAAACAATTGGAGAGAGCGGAGTCGATTCCTAGAACTACTGGTCCTAGAACCAAAAATAAATAGATATACTCTTCAAAACTCCAATCGTAACTCAAGCTCATATTAATGTTTTGCTCGAAAAAAAACTAGGATCCAGATTTGATTCTTGTATTCTAAAAAAGGAAAAATGGGGAAGAAATCTTTTTTTCTTGAAAGATGTTCGTTTCTTCCTACTACTCAAATATTAATTTCTTTTTATTCTATCTTCCCGGAGTCCATTCTCCGGGAAATCCTGTTTCAATCATTCTTGTTTCCTGTATAATAGATTCTATTAATATTCTTTTATTCCTTTATTTGATTTGTATTCTTTTCTTTTTAATTGATAATTTTCTTTGAAATAATATCAAAACAATTCTTATTTGATAGGGCTATTTGCGCAAGTATTTTACGATTCAGAAGCAATTGTCTTTTGTACAGATTGTGGATGAAGAGGCTATAACTATAGAATAGCCTATCCTCACGAGTTACCGCATTTATCCGAGTGATCCACAAACGACGAAAATCTCTCTTTTTCCTGCTCCTATCTCGATGAGAGGAAATCAAAGCTCTCATTCTTTGTTGAGTAGTCGTTCGAGTCAGTCTTGAATGAGCCCCTATAAAGGTTGATGCAAATAAACGAATCTTTTTTCGACGTCTCCGAGCTGTATATCCTCGTTTAACTCTGGTCATTGAATCAAATGAAACTTTATTGAATAACTAATTGATTTCTCTTCTTTCAGTCATCCTTTTCTTCCGGTCGATTAATAACAAAACGGATTCTTCCGATATATAAAATATAAATTCCAATGGCTTTTGCGACTATGACCTTCCCGACCACGATTTTTTCTTTCTTCAAGGTATCTCGCCTGGAAATAATAAATTCGACTGCTACTAAAGAAAAAAGAATAGTGGGTTTTCTCGTTTCTATGGCAACTTCTGAAACGGTGAGGTCCTCTCTATACACCGGAGCCTCTTATTTCTCATTTCATCAAAATTTCTTGTGAACTTGTATAGTTCACACTCTTTGGCTCTACCCATCCATTTTAAATTAGAATTCTTTTTTCAATTCTAATTCTAAAGTAATAGTCCTTTTCACAAAAAAGCTATCCATACAGTGACGGTATTTAATTCTGAAAGTTGGCTAGGTAGCTGACCTTGTTAGTCCGTTTTTTTTTCAAGAAAAGGAATAGGAGCATAACCTTTTTCCTCCGCTTAATGGATAACTATTTGTTACCAATGGAGAATTCCTTCTCATCTCAAACGGAGTGATTGGATTTGCACCAATAGAAACCATAAATTCATAACATAATTAGGTAGATAATAGATCTTGATACTAGTCAATCAAAAGGCCGTGTTCCACCCTATCTATCCTAATTCATTGGTAGTGTTCATTGATACCGGAAAAAAAATTTTTGCATTTCTTCAAACTCATGATCTGAACTTAACGAGTCGCACATACACCCTAGTACATGTTCCTCGACGCTGAGGACATCCTCGAAGAGCGGGAGATTTCGTGACATTTCTTATTGGCTGTCTTGCGTTTCTAATAAGTTGTTTAATGGTTGGCATGGTGTGTCTATAGAATCTCATTCTAGATAGAATAGAGCGGGTTGGCTTAGATCGATCTTAACCTGATGATTGATGATTATGAATGATTTCTATTCACACGTAAATTTTTAATTTTTAAAAGTAATTCGTATATTTATATTTATATGGAATTCCCAGTATTTTCATTTTCGATCGCGACAAGATCAACGATGCCATGAGCTTGAGCTTCTGTTGCTGACATAAAAACATCCCTTTCCATATCTTCGGATATAACCCATAAAGGGTTGCCCGTTCTTTGTACATAAACTTTTGTGAGAGTTTCGCGAAGCTTCAATAGTTCTTCTGCTTCCAGGATAAAATCCCTTGCTTGTGCCTCGTAAAAAGAACTAGCAGGTTGGTGAATCATAACCCTGATGATATTGATATAACATCATGAATGGTTCTTCTATCTATATATCGCACGATTGGATGGATTAAAGTAAGGGGGAATCAAAATAACAATAAAAAAATAGAATTAAACAACCGTACAGGCATCTTTTTTACATTGCATACGGCTCTGCAATGGATTTTCTTTTTTTGATAGAATTTCTTTTATCGAAAAGAATAAATAGAACCTATATGATCCAAATCATTAAATGATCCATTTACCATCCTTCCTTTCGTAGTAGTTAAAAAGATACTATGATGGTTCTGTTGCTTTATATATTTATCTCGTCTGTGGTTTAGCAATCCCAAAGTTTCGTTTTGATAAGATTTAAGAAGGAAAAAATCATTTTTTCCATTTTTTGATTCTTTCCTCTCATAACATAAAAATAAGAAAGAGACTTCTGTTGTGGAAGAATAATGGTTTGTGACGCTAAAATTGACTCTTGTTTGACACAGAAAATCAAATTGGGAATAACCCTTCTTTCATACTACTATTTCGATACAAAATCTCATGTTATAAAAAAAACAATAATGGTTTGTTAATATCGAACTCGAAGTGCCATGCTATTATTACTTATTCTTTATTTAATTCATATTCGATACAGCGAAGGCATAGTATTCTTTTTTTTTTCTCAAATAAAAAAAACTCATTGGCGCCAAGCGTGAGGGAATGCTAGACGTTTGGTAATTTCTCCTCCGACCAGAATGAAAGATCCCATTGAAGCGGCTAATCCCATACATATTGTATGTACATCTGGTAACACAAATTGCATAGTATCATAAATGGCTATTCCTGGTATTACCCATCCACCTGGAGAATTTATAAACAAATAAAGATCCCTAGTATCATCTTCTATGCTGAGATATACCATGAGACCAACAATTTGA